ACTTCAATATCCACGGGCTTATTAGCTAAATGGCAATTGGCACATACAATTCGTCCAGTTGCTTCTCGTGGGTTTTCATAACCCTGCTGCGCAAAAATGGGATATGCATTTGAAATAGATGCCCGAGTCATTACATATATCATGATCGATACAGAAATCGATTGAGTCATCTGTTCCTTTACCCAAGAAAAAGTATTTTGTTTTTGCATGTACAATCATTGATCCCGGAATTTCTACAATAAATTAGATAGGTAGCTAGTATAGTTCCCTATACACGAGTCTGTCATTGTACTGGGATAATTGTACTGGAATATAAGACGAATACCTTGAAAAGGTAGAAGTATAAAGAATTAAGTAAGATTGAAAATGCTTTCTTTATATACGAAGAAAGATTCTGATTTGATTCATATCAGGAAATCAAATGAGTTCTTCATTCATTCATTGAATGATAAATGACTACAAGTGAAGGAGATACACGATTTAAATAATAGAAGATCCAATATTTCACAATTGTATCTAGAATAACCGGAAAAGTAGAAACAAGACTAGATATAATTTGATCGTTATGAACCAATCCAAAATCGTTGTAGACCGAACCAATCATTAGTTCCCAACCATGGGTTGAATGAAATCCGATCCATAAATCAGTAACTAAAAGAATCAAAAAAGCTTTTATTGTGTCACTTAAGTTATAGAGGAATTCCTGAATCCAAGAATTAAGAATGACAAGTTCTTCATTACCCAGAATAAAATAACCACTTAGAATAGCGAAACAAATTATATTTGTCGAGAAATCCAAAATGATATGGAGATGATATTCATTGTGTGTTTTGACCAATTGTATCGTTTCCTTGTGTATTCCTATACGAAGTTTTTGTATATGCGTTTCCGGGTAATCCTTTATCATTTCATCCAAGAGGAATAGTTCTTCCAATTCTATGAATCTTTCTAGAACGTTTTTCTCTTGAATATCATTCAAAAAAGTTTCGGATTTCCCGGTATTCCACCAATTAGTAACCCAAGGTTCCAGACATTTATTAAATGAGAGAGAGACCCACCAGGGCAAAAATATTATAGATGAAATATATGGGAGGGGAACCCAGGCTTTCTTTTTTTTTTCATTTATATCTTATCCTAAAAGAAAAGGACCCTTATTCTATATCTATATTCCTTCTGGAATATAGATATAGATTTTTACACAAAAAAAGGAATAGATCCATAGGTTCCATTTTTTTTTTTATAGAACTCGTACTTCAGAGAAATATCAGATAGAGTCGACGGTTGTATTAAAAAGGAAATTAGCAAGTTCTTTTTCAATTTTTTCTTCAGTTCATTTCAAAATACTTCAATTGGTACGCGCAAGAAATAGGCCAATTCGGCAGCTTTTTGTTCAATTTCTCGTGGAGTAAAATACTCATCAGTACGAGTCAAGGGAATGGCTCCTTGGCCTCTGATTTCTATATAAAGGACACGACGAGGATAAAGACCCTTTTTAACCTCCATTCTGATTGATTGGATATCTCTCATAAGTAAGCGAAGGAAGATGCGACGATTTATTCCAGGAAATCCCCAACGAAAAATACACACTATTCCTTCTTTTCTATCGAATCGGTCATAACCACTACCCACATTCCATGAAATTGTGCACCACAAATAGGAGCTAATGAATAGACCTGCGATCCCATAGAAAGACATCACGATCCCTTGTGGGAAAAAAATAATTTGCTGAGATGGAAATACAGATATCACATTCCTACCAAGATAACTGGAAGTTCCAACCACTAAGAATCCTAGTGAACCTAAAAAAAGGATACAGGCCCAGAAAAAATTACTTGTTTTTCGAGACCCCGTTATAAGTTCTATCCATATATGTTCTGATCGCCAATTCATACTCTACTAGATCCAGTTGCATTCGATTGGAATTGAGAGAATAACCCAAATGAATTTTACTTTCTTGATCCCGAAGAAACTTTCATTAACTAGCACTATTCTGATGTAAACTGTTATGAAGTAATTTGTTAGATACATTGACTTTCCATTTAAATAAAATATTCGCCGATCCATTTTTAACCAGGTATAAATGCATATACATGCATTTATGCGGATACACGATATCCGCATAAATGCATAACAGTTCTTTCATTTGTGATTCGGAAAGAATCACATATCGTATCATATTACATTACACTAAATAAATATCTGTATTATGGTCCAGTTTTGGAATAAATTGATGAGATTTGGTCCCATCGGATCTAGACAATCTTATTTTTTTGGACATGAAGAGATAAAGAAGCCATTGCAATTGCCGGAAATACTAGGCCCACTAAAGGCACAAAAATAGAGGGTAAGTTGAGATCTGTCATAGAATGGGTGCCTCGATTTAATATTTCTATCTATTAGTTTAATATTTCTATCTATTAGAAAGAGAAAGATATCTTATGATAAGTATATATATTCTAGATATATATCATAATATATAAATATAATATATTATAATATATATATATTAATATATTATTTACTAATTAAAATAATATTTACTAAGTACTTAATAAGTTATTAAGTTAATAAGAATTAGAAGAAGTAGTTAATAAGTGCAAGGAATGTAGAACTAAATAAATTAAGTGTACCCATTCATCTTTCTACACGATTATGTATGATAATTCGCTTTATTAATAGATTTTATTATTCTTCTCTTCTCCCATCCTTATCTTCTTTCTAATCTAATAAGGAGTTTATTATGAAAATAAAAGATTTTATTAGGAGTTTGCGACTCTAACTAATCCGATCCATCCAACAAACGGGGATTCATAGTAAAAAATGAGGGTTATCGATAGATATAGAAATAACTTCTATTCTCTATTTTATATTTTTTCTCTCTATTTTATATTTATTTCTTTTTATTTTGATTTCGATATTTTTTTTATTGTATATATTAATACGTAAAAAGGCCAGATAAATTTTTTTTTTTTATTTTCCCTAATTCTAATTCCTCGGAGGGAGAAATTAATTCGCTTTTTTATCCTGTTGATAAAGAGTTCGTGATTACTAATCATGAATAGAGGTAGGATAAAAAAATAGATCTGGGGAAAAAAATAAAAAGTAATTACCCGAAACTTCTAACTCTTATTACAAGTAAGTAGAACTTCTTTCATCAAAGAAAACACCATTCTTTTGAGTTTTTTTTTTGATTACGATGAACTAAATACTTGTTCGATACAAATAACTGAATTTAGTGCTATACTTTATTAATTTTTTATTAATTTTTTGAATTTTTATTCAAGGGAAAAAAACCGTGGAGCTGAAATAACTCACTCAGAACACCTTTTAAAGGATTACGTGGTACAATTGGGTCAAATAAGCCTTTATGGAATAAATACTCAGCCGCTTGTGAACCATCGGGTACTGTCTTTTTCAATGTTTGTTCAATTACTCTTTTACCCGCAAATGCAATGTAGGCATTAGGTTCAGCAACAATGACATCTCCCAACATACCAAAACTGGCTGTTACTCCACCGGTTGTAGGAGATGTCAGGATTGATACATAGAATAATTTATTATTTAATTGATAATTATATGAAGCGGAAGATATTTTAGCCATTTGCATCAAACTCAAACTTCCCTCTTGCATGCGCGCTCCTCCAGAAGCACACACAATAATGACAGGTAGAGATTGATTAGTAGCATACTCGATCAAACGAGTGATTTTCTCACCTACTACGGATCCCATACTACCTCCCATGAACTGAAAATCCATAACCCCAATTGCTATGGGAATACCATTTAGTTGACCTATGCCTGTTTGAACAGCTTCAGTTAAACCTGTCTTTCTTTGATAAGAATCGATACGATCTCTATAGGGTTCCCCCTCTGAATGAAATTCAATGGGGTCCATAGAGACCATATCTTCATCCATAGGATCCCAAGTCCCCGGATCAATCGAAAGTTCGATTCTATCTGAACTGCTCATTTTCAAATGATATCCACACTGTTCACAAATATTCATTTTTGACCTAATAAATTTTTTATAATTTAATCCATAACAATTTTCGCATTGAACCCATAAATGCCTGTATTTTTGATTTCTATCGAAATCATTAGATCTTCCTCTTATATTGAAATCACTGCCATTTTTACTAGTTCTTATACCAGAACTCCCACCTTCACTACCAGTTACATTTTCAGTACAAATGAAACTGAAAATGTAACTGTCACTGTAATTGTCGGTACCACCGGAAATGGAACTATTAATACTGACTTCAAAACGAAGATAATTATCAATGCAACTATTAATGTGATTATTCCAACTAGATTGAGTATCATATATGTAATGATAATAGTAGTGATTGTTTCTCTTAGACCCACTATTTAAATAACTAGAAAAAAAACTTTCTAGTTCACTCAGAAAAGAACTATCATTGTCAATCTCAAAAATCTGATTTTCAATATCAAAACATACAGAATAACTGTTACCATTACTATCCCTAATTAAAAAAGTGTCATCAGAGATCAAACTACAAATATCCCTGATATCAAATAAATAATCAACATTTCTGAAACTATAACTGTCACTATCATTCCAACTAGGAATGTTTTTTTCCGTACCATTTAGAATGGGTTCTTCACTTCCACTGGTATGTCCAATAGCATCAAGACTATCCATTGATTTATTTAGTCCACACCTATGTTCTAACTTATCGTTATACAACATCGAATTGAACCACCATTTTTCCATAGAGTCTTCTTGCCCCCTATTATATGAAAATATAATAGATGAATAGTCATTCCATAAATAATCATTTTACTATTTTATTTCCTATCAGGAATTAAGCATATGAATCCAATCATTAGGATTGAATCCAATCATTAGGATTGTTAACTAATAAGATAACAATAACGTAACAAGTGAGTATTGAAAGAAATGATTTTTTTTTTTTGGGGGGGGGGGGGGTCCAAAGTATCACTTCAATATATTGATAGAATCTTTTTCTCAATTAAAA